TATTAGGTTTTTGGATAGGTGCGTACACTCTATTTTAACTATAAAAAGATAAAAACTTTGCCAAACCTTTATTCGAGGTTGGGGGATAAAGATAATTTTTTTGTGAAAAACTATTCAAAACAATAAATAAAGGTATCTAGTCATGTTTACGAAGAGGGCATTTCCGACTTTATTTTCGATTATTTATATCGGATTAAATCACTGAATTGGAAATGACTCTAACGATTGATCTATTTTTTTAGACTATGTTTAATGGCTACCTTTAGATCATGATTCTATTTAGTTTAGACTATTATTCTATTTTCATAAAAATTTTAAAATTCCTTTCCAATCTTAGATCTTTCAATTAGATTTAATCGTCTAGTATATACCTGTTATACACACAACACAAAAGAGGTGGTTATTCTATTTTTATTTGGATGAAATCTAATAGGTTTCAAATATTTCTTGGTTTTTATTGATTCCTGTCAAAAAGAAACAATTGGAGTAGTAGTTTAATTTTAATGAGTCTGTTTTTATGTTATTTCGTGCTGTAAAATTCCTTTGTTTGTGGGATTTTTTATTTTCTCACGAAAGGTAAGGTAAATTTAAAAAAAAATTATAGAATGAATTTCTGCCTATGTCTAGATCTCGAATAAATGGAAATTTTATTGATAAGACCTTTTCAATTGTAGCCAATATCTTATTACGAATAATTCCGACAACTTCGGGCGAGAAAGAGGCATTCGCCTATTATCGAGATGGTGCGATTTGATTTTTTTTATTTATTTTATAATTTTTTTTAGTTATTTATTTTATTTATATCCTTTATTTTTTACCGTTCTTAGTCTTAGGAGAAAGACGCATAATTATATTATTATTGGGGGTAGAAAGAAAAAAAAGTAGTGAAATAAATTTACGCTTGTTGAAGGTGAAGTTTGTAAATAAAACAAGCCCTTCTGTCGTGTATCCCCGATTAATGCAGCCTCAAATGCTTCAATTGTCGATTCTAGAGTATTGAGCGAAAGGTTACACCTATGACTTATGGGTTAGGTCAAACCTACTCCACTAGTATCAATAGGCGGCATAGAGGAAGAGGCACTACTGTTAGGAATCAACAACACGAAAACTTTGTTATAAATTATCCCCTTTCCTTATTAGGATCGGGGCTAAGAAGAATGGTTGGGACAACAAACATCCATCTCGTTCGTGTTTTGGATACCCGTATAACCATCGAAGACTGTTGAAGTGACTAATTCCTGAAAATTAAGAGGCGTTTAAGACAAAGAAATTGCTGGAGTCACCCCTTTTTTTTTTATCTAGTACCAACATACTTGATGTTAAGGAAAGATCTTTTACAAGAAGGTTGGCTAGAGATTTCTTGTAAAAACACCAGCCCCGCGCAGTTTATAATGAGAATATTTCCGTTTTTTTTGATTCCACGTATTATTCTCATTATGTACATAAAGGAGGAGCCGTATGAGATGAAAATCTCATGTACGGTTTTGAAACGGAGATTCGTTGAATCGAATGACGACCGTAACGAATGTCGGCTCAATCCGAAGGAAATTATGCAGAAGCTTTACAGAATTATTATGAAGCTATGCGACTAGAAATCGATCCCTATGATCGAAGTTATATACTCTATAACATAGGCCTTATCCACACACGAAACGGAGAACATACGAAAGCTTTGGAATATTATTTTCGTGCACTAGAGCGGAACCCATTCTTACCACAAGCTTTTAATAATATGGCCGTGATCTGTCATTACGTGCGACTATCTCCACTATAGAAATAAATAGGGGAAAAGAAAAAAGAGCAAATCTGTTAATAAATACTAGAAAAAAAAATAGGCTTTCTACATATGTATCGTCTAAAACAACGATTTTTATCAGCTGTAGAAAAGAAAGAAACTTCATAGAATTTGAAAAATGAATCTGAAGAAATAGGTATGCCTAGAGACTTTATTCTATGGATAAAGGATCTAATTGATAGAGGAAGCACTGTAAAGATCAATTTGCGCGGTTTTGGGCCGATACAATAAGAACTGCTTATTTATGTCATGATATGACATAAAAGTTAGGAATCAACTTATGTAATAGAGTTGATCCCCTAAGGTATTGAGCAGCGGTGTAGCATCAAATCCCAAAGATAGTAAGCCCTTTCCTTCTTATAAAGGAAAGTCTTTTTCAAAGATTCTATAGAAATTTATATATGAAACCGAGATAGTTACCTTTTTTAAAAAACTCTAATGATAGTGGAAATGGCTATGCTTTAGGAAGGTGGGAGAAAAGAGAAAACTGATTAAATTATTAAGCAAAATTCAAGTTTGAAACTCATAACCTCTTTTTCTTTTGGTTAACTCTAGAGAAAAAAAATGGGATAGGATAAATCCATGAAAAATCTCATTCAATTAGATATGGTAGATTAAAAAAAGGGACACCAAAAGAACTTGATTGCTTTACTGAGCCGTATGAGGTTGGAAACTCTCAAGTACGGTTCTAAGGGAAGGAATTTA